AATAGGAAAGGTGATTTCATTATATTTCTGACCAGGAACAGGACCTACCACAAGAATATTTTTTTTTGTAGGGCGATAGTTTTGAAAAGACAGATTACCTATCTTTTCTTTAATCTCAGGCGAAATACGATCGGAAGGAGCCAATTCAAAACCCTCCGGTAAAATAAGAACAGCCCCCACATTCAAAGCCCCTTTTTTACCATTAGCAAGAACTTGTTTCACTTGCATATCATAAGGAATTCGAACAACTGCTTCAAATACAGTATCAGGAAGTACCGTTTGTGGAACCTCAATATCCACAGGCTTATTAGCTAAATGGCAATTGGCACATACAATACGGCCAGTTGCTTCTCGTGGATTTTCATAACCCTGCTGTGCAAAAATGGGATATGCATTTGAAATGGGTGCTCGAGTTATTATATATATCATAATCGATATCGAAATAGATCGAGTAATCTCTTCCTTTATCCAAGAAAAAGCATTTCTAGTTTGCATGGTCTAATCATTAATCCTAAAAACTTCTACAATAAGATTAGGTAGGTTACTGACATAGTTCCCTATACCATGATTCTGTTATTTACTGAAATTAGTTTCCTGAAATATATAAGGAATACCTTGATGGGGGTATAAAATAAAGAAAAAAAGAAAAAGTCCATTTTTTTTTTTTATAATGTTTCGCTTTTATAAAAAAAAATAACAAATTTTAATGAAAATTGGACCAATGGATCGTTTTTTCAGTCAGTCATTCATTGAATGATAAATCACTACAAGTGACGGAGATACGCGATTTAAATAACGGAAAATCCAATATTTTATAATTGTATCTAAAATGACTGGAAAAGTCGAAACAAGACCAGATATAATTTGATCATTCTGAGCAAATCCAAAATCCTTATAGACAGAACCAATCATTAGTTCCCAACCATGGGTCGAATGAAATCCTATACATAAATCAGTTAATAGAAGAATAGAAAAAGCTTTTATTGTGTCACTTAAGTTATATAGAAATTCTTGAACCCAAGAGTTAAGAATAAAAAGTTCTTGATTACCTAGAATAGAATAAGCACTTAGAATAAAGAAACAAATTATATTTGTCGATAAGTGCAAAATCGTATGGATACGATCTTCGTTATACGTTTTTATTAATTGGATTGTTTCTTTGGGGATTCCAGTACGAAGATTTTGTAGACGTGTTTCCGAGTATTCCTTTAGCATTTCATCCAAGAAGAATAGTTCCTCAAATTCTATGAATTTTTTAAAAATACTCTTTTCTTTAATAGCATTTAAGAAAATTTCGGATTGCCTAGTATTCCACCAATTAGTAAACCAAGATTCCAGACTTTTATTAAATGTGAAAGAGATACACCAGGGCAAAAAGACTATAGATGTAAGATATAGAAGAGGAATGAATGCTTTCTTTTTTTCCATTTTTCGTCTTTAATGAACTTAACTTCACCTCATTCGTCAACTACTCTATATGATAATAATCTTTCTATCAAGCCTAAGTTTTATTACAAGTCATAGAGCTTATATATAGAAATCTATAATCTATTCCCGCGTTTTTATTTGATTTGCAATTCGAGAGTTTTATTTCTTGCCTTGTTCAAAAATTTAGAAAGAATACAGAAATCAAATAAGAAATCGAAGCAATTACTCCTTTTCATGAATACACAAAAGAGCACTTCGGGTTATTATAGTCGGATTTCGGAACTAAAGAGCGTCCCATCTATAAATATTTCAATTGGTACACTCAAAAAATAGGCGAATTCTTCAGCTTTTTATGCAATTTTGAGTGGAATCAAATTCTTATGAATTCAAAAGTGGTACACCCAAGAATCTGGATATTTCTGCAGCTTTGTCTACAGTTTGCTGTACATACAAATTATCTTCAAGACGAGTTAAGGGAATAAGTCCCTGTTCTATGGTATCCATACAAGCGATAATATAATAACTAACGTTACCAGTAAAAATATCTTTTTCTTTTTTTGCTATCTTTAGTCTAATGGACTTTATTTCTTTCATAGGTACTCGGAGAATAATATGACGATTTTTTCCAGGAAATCCCCAACGAATAAAACGTACTTCTTTTTCGTTTTTATCGAAAATATCATAACCACCACCGACATCCCATAAAATTATGCACCACAAATAAGAACTAATACAGATACCTGCGATTCCATAGAAAGACATCGTGGCCCCTTGTGGAATAAATGGAAAATAAATAATTTCCTCAGACAAAAATAAAAAATCCATACCAAGATAACTGAAAATTCCAACCAACAACAATCCTAATGAACCAAAAAAAACAATAAAAGCCCAGAAGAAATTGCTTTTTCTTCGAGACCCTCTTACAAAGTATACCATTCGATCTTCTAATAGTTCTATTAGGGTCATATCTTATACTATTCAATTTTTGTTTTGTATTATAATAATATCGAAAAATACAGAAATTACTATAAATATAGAAATTACCATAAGCAATTATTATAATTGAATTGTGGTTTATTAAAGGAAAACTAAAATACATATCTTATCTCTCTCTCTTTATTTATTATTATATAATAATAAATAAAGAGAGAGAGATAAGATATAAAGGTGGATTGGATCTTTTTTTTTCAAGACCCATTTTTTGTTCTTTTTGTTTATCGATATAACATAAACATAGTAATTTTCTATTTTTTCAATGGGGGAGAGATGGCTGAGTGGACTAAAGCGTCGGATTGCTAATCCGTTGTACAAATTTTTGTACCGAGGGTTCGAATCCCTCTCTTTCCGTTTCCATTGATGATTTGGTATTTATTTTTTGAACCTTTGGAACTTCTTTCTTTTCGTTCTTTTCCTTGTTGTTTGTTTGATTTTTTGATTTACTAGTTAAAGATGTAAAATAGAGAAAATCCTAAAAAAATCAAACAAATTCAAAATCCAGCACAAGCAAGGAAAACACAGAATCCATTTTTTTTATTCTTCACGCCCTGGATTACGTCCTGGATCGTTAGATAGGAATCCGAATATAAAAAGAGAAACGAAGAATATCACTACCGTGTAAACAAATAATTTTAGAGTAAGCATTATCAAATCTCCAAGATAATTAAAAAAAAACGACAAAGAAAGAGAATAGATTCTCTTATATATTTGATTTCCTTTAATATTAAGTTAAGTTTCTAAGAAATGAAGTGATTTCGAGGAAATCAAAAAAATTAGGAAATGGATTTGATTTTGAGTAAGAGTCGAGTCTTTTCGTACCATTCTTAATAATTCCTATTACTCAAAATCTTCTTTCATATCCGCAATCTAGGTATTTATTATATTGGTGGTGGGCTCAAATTAAATTTCATAATAGGATTAGGATTTCTCAATGGAAAAAACATAGATGATAAGATGGTCGAGATTTTTTGTGTCTATCAAAAAATTTCAATATTCGAATCGAGAATTTACACTGTAAGACTTATCTGATCTTAAAAATTGCTAAAATGTTAGAATTTTTGTTTTTGAATAAATTATGAATGACTGCTTTTAGGACATTATTCAAATTATGGATCTCATCGAAAACTTACAGCAGCTTGCCAAACAAAAGCTAAGAGAAAAAAGAGTACGGGTATTACTGGCATAATATCTACAATTGGATTCAAAAAAGCGTAGGCTTCGGGCAATTTCGCCGAGAAAAAACTACTTGAATAAAGGACGGAGTTAATATAAATACAGACCAAATTAAAGATGTTAAGCATAACAAAAATTTTGTTCTTTAAGAAAATTAATTGAATTCTTTCTTTTTTTGAATTAGAATCTTCATTTTTTTATTGTATTATGTAATTTGTATATATATGTATATCTTTTATTATTACTTAGTAATATTACATATTACTAAGTAATAATAAAAGAATGAATCAAATAAGATCAGATCCCTAAAATCTTTCTTTGATTTGAACTTATTGAATTCAAAATCTTTTCATTCTGAATTTGATTCTGAAATCCAAAACTAGAAGAAATCATATTTTCATATAATATTTTAATTGAATTCTATGTAATGATCAATAAATTGAGTTTTATTCTATATTTAAGCATATCAAAATCCTAGCACCAATTTATTCTATAGAAATTTTGGAACTGGAATTGACGAACAACCAATATCAATAATAGTGTTTATTAGTATCAAATCAAAAATGGGGCGTGGCCAAGCGGTAAGGCAACGGGTTTTGGTCCCGCTATTCGGAGGTTCGAATCCTTCCGTCCCAGAACATATCCAGTCATTATGTATATTCTATTTGAATACAAATTGTATGTATATTAGAATAAAGATTACCCCCCCTTTTTTTTGAATTATTCGTCTTTAAAAAAACTTCGATTTGCTTTTGAAGATGTGAATTCAAAAGCAAGTCGAAGTTTTTTTTATTGTAATCATTGTGGATAACTAATTATATATAATTATATTATTAATATTTATATAATTATATTATTATTATTTATATAATTATATTATTAATATTGATTTCTATTCTTATTTTTTTTTTTAGAACAAAAGAAAAGAGAGTATAAAATAAAATTTATTCATACAATATCGAATTCATTTCAATTTTATTTTCTTCATTCTATTTTCGAAATTTTAGGAAATTATTCCGTTATATAGACGAAAAACCTAGAAGTAAAAAAGATAGATTATTACATATCGATTGAGTCAATGACTATTCACGATTTCATAATTGAATCAATTACATACTATACCCAAGTTAGGGGAATGTTATGGTAAAACTTCGTTTGAAACGATGTGGTAAAAAGCAACGTGCGACTTGAAAGACATGATTTTATTGGGTGTGGATTCTTCCATCCGCCATTTTTTTTCTAGTATATAGAAATCGAGATGCTCTTGACTCGACATCGGTTGTTCTGCTCCACTAGCACTTTTTTTTTTTGGAAAGGGAGAAGGATTGATGATGTAAATATTACTAAATGATGGAGCTCGAGTTGATTCATTTCTCAGGGGCAAGTATCTAAGGTTAATGAAAATTGATAAATTAGAACAACTTCGTAAGTATCTTTTTGATAAAAGAATAGAAAGGATCCAATTCGAGCAAGGTTCAAAAAATAATACTAATCAAATTTAATTTGTTGGAATTGGGAAAACTATTTCGCTCAAAAGTGTATCCGCGCGAATCAACTTTCTATTTGTATGATTCTTTCAGAGAAAGAAAAAAATGGTATGTTGCTACCATTTTTAAAACGATTAAGGATTCCCGAAGTAATGTCTAAACCCAATGATTCAAGAAAAAACGAAAAGATCCTGGAACAAGTAAATACCATTTTTCAAATTGTCTCATCAATTCTATTAGATAAAAAAATTCTAAAGAAGCACAGGCAAGAAAAGGGGATAGAGACCGCTCAATAAATGAAAAATACTTAAAGGCTTTGTTTTCCTTTGAGTTATTTGAGAATTTCACAATTTGAGTTATGGGGTTGCAAATAAGAGGAGTTATTTTTTTTTTTCAGAAAGACAATAAAAAAAAAAATACTTAAACTATAATTTAATTGATTTGATGATTTTATTGATATATTTGACATCAGAATTTTATACATAAATATCATTTTTCATTTTCTCGAGCCGTACGAGGATAAAACTTCTTATACGTTTCTAGGGGGGGTGCATTGTTCATCTATATCTATCCCAATGAGCCGTTTATCGAATCGTTGCAATTGATGTTCGATCCCGAAGAGAGGGAAGAGATCTTCGGAGAGTGGGTTTTTATGATCCAATAAAGAATAAAACATATTTAAATATTCCTGTTATTCTATATTTCCTTGAAAAAGGAGCTCAACCTACAGGAACTGTTCAGGATATTTCAAAAAAAGCAGGTGTTTTTATGGAACTTAAGCCTAATCAACAAACGAAATTCAATTAATGAAATAAAAAAAAAAGAGGGTGTGGATGACTTGTATATAGATTTATAGAACTCTTTTTTTTATCCCCCCGCTCTTTTTTTTGTTCTATTCATACCTAGTTTTTTATTTCTTGTTGTTTACATAGAATGTTCTTTATTGCCAAGTCGATTGAAAAATGAATGAACTATTCTCTATTTTCAAAATAAAATCCAAATGGATAGAGATAAAAGATATAATATAGGAAAAAGCAAATGAATAATCACTAAATGAAGTAATTAGGTATATAAATCCAATCCCCCATAAGGTAATTTTTTTGATTTATTCATTATTGGTTATTTAAAATAGAATTTACGATTTTTTATTATTGATTTTCTTATCATTTCATTTATTTTTTAGAATATTTTGAATATGAATATTATTTGAAAAGATATTATTTTATAATTAGATAGAGAATTGAAAAAAAAAAAATTACAGCACATATAGTGATATATAGTGAAATAATACTCCCGGTTCTTACCTTACAAAATTTTTTTTTTTACTACCCACTTGCTCGTTATTATTATCAGTTACTAATCCTAGTGATTGGATTTATATATATATTTGATAGTAAATAAATGAGCTAGAATATTACAATATAGAATATTTTGATGATTTTTTTATCGAATGACTATTCATCTATTGTATTTTCCTGTAAATAGAGGAAAAAACTGTATGGAAAAATGGTGGTTCAATTCTATGTTGTTTAATAAGGAGTTAGAATATAGGTGTGGATTAAGTAAATCAATGGATAGTTTTGGTCCTATTGAAAATACCAATGTAGGTGAAGACCTCAAAATTTTAACCGATATGGATAAAAAAACTCATAGTTGGAATGATAGTAACAATTGTAGTTACAATTATTTTAATTATTTTGTAGATGTCAGGAACATCCGGAATTTCCTATCTGATAAAACTTTTTTAGTTAGGGATAATAAGAGGAACAGTTATTCCATATATTTTGATATTGAAAATCAAATTTTGAAGATTCAAAATGATCATTCTTTTCTAAGTGAATCAGAAAGTTTTTTTTCTAGTTATAACAATTCTAGCTATCTGAATAACGTTTTTAAGAATGATGATAATCATTACATGTATGATACTCAATTTAGTTGGAATAATAACATTAATAGTTGCATTCATAGTTATCTTCGTTCTGAAATATGTATTGATAGCTACGTTTTAAGTGATAGTGACAAATTCAATGATAGTTATTTTTACGGTTACATTTATGGTAAGAGCAGAAATAGTAGTGAAAGAGAGGATTTTAGTTCTAGTATAATAACTAGCATGAATGAAACAAATGATATTGATCGAATAGAAAGTTCCAATAATCTCGATGAAACTCAAAAATATAAGCATTTGTGGATTGAATGCGAAAATTGTTATGGATTAAATTATAAAAAATTTTTTAAATCAAAAATGAATATTTGCGAACACTGTGGATATCATTTGAAAATGAGCAGTTCAGATAGAATTGAATTTTCGATTGATCCAGGTACTTGGAATCCTATGGATGAAGACATGATCTCTCTGGATCCCATTGAATTTCATTCAGAAGAGGAACCTTATAAAGATCGTATTGATTCTTATCAAAGAAAGACAGGATTAACTGAGGCTGTTCAAACAGGCACAGGTCAACTAAATGGTATTCCTGTAGCAATTGGAATTATGGATTTTCAGTTTATGGGGGGTAGTATGGGATCCGTAGTAGGTGAGAAAATCACCCGTTTGGTCGAATATGCTACCAATAAACTTTTACCTCTTATTCTAGTATGTGCGTCCGGAGGAGCCCGTATGCAAGAAGGAAGTTTGAGCTTGATGCAGATGGCTAAAATCTCTTCTGTTTTATATAATTATCAAACAAATAAAAAGTTATTCTATGTATCGATCCTTACATCTCCTACTACAGGTGGGGTGACAGCTAGTTTTGGCATGTTGGGGGATATTATTATTGCTGAACCTAATGCTTACATTGCATTTGCAGGTAAAAGAGTGATTGAACAAACATTGAATAAGGCAGTACCCGAAGGTTCACAAGCGGCTGAATATTTATTCCATAAAGGCTTATTTGATTCAATCGTACCACGTAATCTTTTAAAGGGAGTTCTGAGTGAATTATTTCAGTTTCACGCTTTCTTTTCTTTGACTCAAAATGAAAAATAAAAATAAGGTAGAACCAAACCAAAAATTCTTTTTTTTTTTCAACTTCAAATAAAAAAATTATAAGACAAAAATCTAAAATTAAAACATACAACAGCAAAGTAATAAGATAATAATGGAAGAATACTAAGAAAAAAGGTGTATTATCATACATATTTTTGTTTCTTCTGGAAATAGAAGACGAATTTATTTAGTTCTACATTCTTTTTCTTTTATTATATTTTGTTTGTACTTATGATTCTATTATTTCTTAATATTATTTATTACATTTTATTATTGATTTATTAAACTCTATACTCATTATATATTCACTTAGCTATAATCACTAGAATTCATATATACTTAGTATAAGTATATATGAATTCTAGTGATTATAGACTATTTTTAGAACAATATTAATTAATATTAAAAATATTAATATAACAATTATATATATAACAGGTACAAATAGTAAATAGAGGTACCCATTCTATGATAAACTTCCCTTCCATTTTTGTGCCTTTAGTGGGCCTAATATTTCCGGCAATTGCAATGGCTTCTTTATTTCTTCATGTTCAAAAAAACAAGATTTTTTAGATACGGGCAGTAGGGACAAATCTCATATATAAATTTAGATCTGGAAAAAACAATTAGATGAATTACTCCTAACGATTTAGTGCTAGTGGATGAAAGTTACTTCAGAAACAAAGAAAAATAAAGTTGATTTTTGGGGGTTTTGATTTTGTTTTTTTTTTTCTACAGCCGGGTTCTGGCTGTAGAAAAAAAAAAAAAACAAAATCAAAAAATGAAATTGGATCCTTCGCCTTTTTTAATTTCATTAGGGGCCTCCTTAAGAAATATATCAACACTCTAATTATCATAATATTATGCTCCTATTTCTTTTCTTAATTTACACCTAATTGCTTTGTTCGACAAAAGGTACATTTATATACAATAATTGTATTGTAGCGGGTATAGTTTAGTGGTAAAAGTGCGATTCGTTCCACGGACCCCTTAATAGTTAAGGGATCCCCCGTTTGATTCATATCCCGATCAAAAACTTTATTTCTTACTTAAAAGGTTTAATCCTTTATACATCTCAACGAACGATTTGAGGTATAATATACATTATCGTAATTTGTATACAAGAAGAATCAATTTTAAATTGACAAATTGAGTTCTAAAATTATGAAACATAAGTTTTTGGAATTGGATCAATAATCCGAATTTTTTGAGTATGCGTAAAGGATCTATGGAAAAAGATATAGAAAGTTTATTTCTAATCGTAACTAAATCTTCCATTTTTTTTTTTGTTTTGTATAGTAGAGATTGAAGCAAAATAGCTATTAAACGATTATTTTAGTTTACTAGAGACATAGACATATTTTTTTAGCTCGACAGAAATTCTTTTCCTAAAGATTCTACAAAATAGAAATAGAGAACGAAGTAACTAGAAAAAAAAACACACACAGATTGTTATAATACTCCTCTTCTATAGGGATCATCTAAAAAGCAAGGTTTTTAAACGTATTCATACAAAACAAAAAGGCTTACATAGATGTTATGGGTCAATTTTTTTGTTCATGTCTTCCATCTCTTAATTTCTTCCGTAAAGGAGCCGAATGAAACAAAAGTTTCACGTTCGGTTTTGAATTAGAGACGTTAAATCATAATGATAAATCAACGTCGACTATAACCCCTAGCCTTCCAAGCTAACGATGCGGGTTCGATTCCCGCTACCCGCTTATATCCTTCCTATCTCTCTATTTATTCTATTTGAATCTATCTTTTTCTATTATAGAATGAATCTAAATTTATTAGTTCATTTGTTAATTATTTTCATTTTTATTTCTGAATTTAGTTTTAGTTATTTCTATTCAATTGAATTTGATTATTTATTCAATTAGTCTATTTTGACTTTCTTATTTTATTCTATATAGAATATAGAATT